GGATCTGTTTGGGAAGTAAGAAGTCCCTTTGACATCTCTTCATCTGCAAAGAATTCTCGATGTGAAAACACAGAGACAAAAGGCTCATCTTTGAATAGGAAAAAGAGTGGATCTGCGGGGTCCCAAATGAATTGGCTTATTCGAAAAAAGCCTTGTTCTTTGGAAGATCTATCTCGTGTCTGGTACTGCACGGTTCCACTCTGTAAGAACTCCAACTCTTGAAGCTCATCCTCTTCGATCCGCTTGCCCCGAAATGACCTGGCCCAATGGGGAAATCCCAATGAATTGGGCCTTTCGGGGCAATCAAATAGAAAGCCCCAGGGGTGCCATATTCTAGGAGCCCAAACTATGTGATTGAATAAATCCTCCTCTATCTGTTGTGGGTCGAGGGCCCCATCCCCTTCTTCAAATCCCGATTCGTATTTTTCATAGAGAAATCTCTGATCAACGATAGAACAAGATCCATTTTGCATCATATCCATATCTAAGGGATTCCTCGGTTCGGACCGAAGAAGCAATGTCACTCGATCATTATCAAACTGACTGTAATCTTTTTCTGTCCGTGAGGATCCCACCAGAGCGCCTTCTACTTCTAATAGGCCATGAACTAGATCAGAATCATTCTCAACGAGTCCATAAGAAGTGATCCCATTTTTTTCATCGGGTCCGGGTAGAGACCAAAGATCTTGAGCGACCGATCCGGCAGAACAACTCAAAAGATAAAGAAGTATCATTAATTTCTTCATATTCGTTCCAAGTTCGAAGTACCATTTGTACAAATAAGAACCCCCTTCATTACATGATTTCTTCTTCATATAGATAGATATAGGATCTGGATCTATGGGGCAATTACTTAGAAGTACATTTTGTGCAACAGCCCTTCCTATCTGATAGAAAAGAATCCCATGATCCTGAATCGATCTTACCTGGGATCGCAAATTCCAAGTTTGTCTATGAAGAGCGGATCTAATTGTATTAGTGTCTATAATTGATTTCTTCTGTGTAATACTAATCGACAAGGCCTCATTGGTAAGTGCTACAAGATCTCGTGCATTGGAACACATGGTTATGGACCCGAATCCATTAGTATGGAACATTTTCTTTTCCAAGTGAAACCCTCTAGTATATAAAAGAGTGAAAAAGTGCTTTCGTTGTTGTGGAATAAGAAGCCTTCGTATCTTAATGCATGTATTTAATTTATTCGTAGCTATTAGAGCGGGATCCACTTTTTGGGGAATATGAGTCGAAGCAATAACAAGAGTTTTTCTAGTGGAACATCTTTCACAATCCCTGGAGAGATAGTTCACTAATAGACCGAGGGATAAGTAATTCGACGCATTCACATCCAGATCATGAATGTTTGGAATCCATATTATGCAAGGAGACATTGCTTTTGCTAATTCGAATTGAAGGGTGATATAAAATGGGTCTATTTCCGGCATCATATCCATAGTTAGCGCATTCATCATAGTTAACAGCTCCGTATCAAGGTTACGATCAATATCGTCACTATCATCAATACCATCACTATCATCAATAAGAAAACCTTTAGGTTTGTTATCCAGGAACTTGTTCAGAAATACCGTAATTAAAGGAACATAGGAGTTTGTCACTAGGTATTTGACCAAATAGGATCGTCCAGTTCCTATAGAACCTATCACTAAAATACCCCTAGAGGGGGATAGGGATAAGCGGAGCGAAAAGGGTTGAAAACTATTAGCCCCACATGAGGTTTGTGAATAAGCGATTGTCTGATAATGAGCAAGGAATATCCGTCTTTCTGCTAAACAGGATGTATTGAACTCATAATTCATTAGATACTTTTTATGAATGTCAACTAAGTATCGTAAGTAAATTGCTCCCCGTTGTTCAATCATTTGATAACCAGAGTCATTCTTTGATAAATGATCACTATGAGTCAGACTCAATAGAATTTGATCAATCCCTTTTTCTGTCGTTAAGGTGGAGAACTGAACCAAGAATTCTCTTTCTTCATCATCAATCGAATCACTGGTCGCGACCCAGGATTCGATTTTATCATCAATCCAATCACTGTTCACGTTTTTTTTTTTTCTTATCAATGAATAGATCTCTTTACTTGTATGACTTAGATATCTCGTATTTCTCGAAAAAGTGATTCGATTGATGGGATTTGGTATGATACTTATGAGATCGATGATATCGATATTCAAATATTTATTCTTAGGGCGTATTGATTTGACCCCATAAGCGAGGCCACCGCCCAATAGGATGTTGCCACCATAAGCAGACCCCCGTATTTCTTTTAAAGAATCTCCTAATTGTTCCAGAGCAACTAGAAAGATATTTTTGAACCAGAAAGAATTCAGTTCAGATGTAGGATACCTATCCAGAAGTTTTCGCAACTCAATCATGTATGATGGAATCATCAAAGATTTGACCCTTTCGAACTCTGTCTGTAACTCACTAGAGGCTCGGGAAACAAAGAAAAGATGTGTACGAACGAGATATCCAGCAACAA